CAAGAAAGGCTCCAGAAGATGTTGATCGTAAATAACAGGATTGTTTATGAAAAAAAACTAATAAAAATTCACATTCAGATACATAAGAATTGTACAAGAACCAAAATAGTCTTTTATTTTCTTTTGAAAAAACATAAATAGTTTTATTACTCTGAATAGTTTTATTCAGATTCTGATATTTATGTAGAAAGAATCGCAATAAATGTAAAGAGGGAACATCTTGAATCCAGCATTGAAGGATTTGAACCAAAATTTCAAAATGGATAGGATGGGGTATTAGTATATCTGAAACATTATTTAAATGAGATAATTTGTCCTCTAAAAAAGGAAATATTGAATGAATAGATCCTAAATTCTGAGATTTTGGTATTTCTTTTTCTTCGGAGGAAGATACTAATCGTCGCGAGAATGGAATTTCCACAATGACTGAAAAACCCTTTGATACCATTTGAGAATAAAAAAAATGAGAATAAAAATAATTGGTGTGTCCACCGAATCTATTTTGATTAGAATCATTAACCAAATAAATCAAAAAATTCTGTTGATACATTCGAATAATTAAACGTTTTACAAGTACTAAACTAAATTTATTGTCATAACCAATAAATTCGATAGGTTCGTAAAAAATCGAACCATTTAAACTATCATCATGAGCAAGTGTGTAAATATACTCCTGCAAGAGAAGCGGATATAGGAAGTGTTGTTGCGGAGATCTATCTTTTTTTAAATACCCTTGTAATTCTTCCATTTACATTTTTCTACTTGAAACAGAGACACAAGACAGGAGGCATTTCTTGGGTTATCAAATGATACATAGTGCAATATGGTCCGAACAGGGTATATAATTACAGTATATATAGTTAAGAAATTAAAGATAGACCCCGGAGACCTAGAATCCAATCAACAGGATCCTTTTCCTCTCCTTTTCTATACAATAGGTTTTATCCTTTGTTAAAATTACAAGAGGGTAAAAAATCCTTTATTTTTGCAACCCGATCGCTCTTTTGATTTTGGAAAAAATTATATTCTCTTTACTTTATCAGTATACTGTTTCTTCTACACATCCGTCTCCAAGAGAATAGTTAGGATTTTTTTTCATAAAAAAAATAAAAAATAATCAATGATTCACTCGCATAAAAACCTTTTTCTGCACTGGCACTAATCCATTTTTAACATACAAATTAGATCGGGTAATTATTCCAATTTTAAGAATATAAGCTCGTTGCTTTTTGTTTTACCAAAATTAAGGCTAAAAGACGATATCCATTTATTCACTAGACTCAACTGTAAATTTCTTTTGTCTCCTTCCAAAAATAAAAACAATTAATAATATATATATAGAGTTAAGTTAAGGATAAATTAAATTAAAAGTTCTATTTTAATAAAAAAAAAAAAAAATTATTACGACATGCTGTTTTTTCCTTCATTACCTTTTAAGATCAGTCGTGGTCTTTATATAGACTCTACCAATAGTCTGGACGAATTCGTTGCTTCATCCAAATGTGTAAAAGATCATAGTCGCACTTAAAAGCCGAGTACTCTACCGTTGAGTTAGCAACCCGGATTGTAGATACGATCAAAAAAAAAAAAAAATTGATCCCATCCCGCCAAAATAATAAAGATTGAACTAGCAACAAATTCAATTTAAAAGAAAGATTTTTTTAATCAATTATAAACACCAATCCACTAAAATAGGTAGGATTGGATTAAAAAATAATAAATTCTCAATAGATATATCTAATATCTATAATCAAAACTTATACCTATTTTTCTCTTGATCCATTCCATTTTTTTTTTTTTTTTTTTTACGTCTTGTATACCAGTAAATTCAGTAAACACATCCTTATGACTAAGGTGACTAAGGCTAAAGCGAAGGAAAAAAAATAAATATGAGGCAGGAATAAACAGATCCATTTTATTTATCTACGATCAAATTATATTTGTTCGGTACACCATTGTCAATATGATATAGAATGCTGAGAAAAAAATTCTAAATAAATCAAATTAAGGCCTTGTGTTGGATTGGCACAATATAAGTAAAAAAATAAATTTGAATGCAAAAATAAATAAAGGCAGGGTGGAGAAAAATATCGAGTTGATTCAATCAAAAGAGGTACAATAATCGAAATTGACCCTGTCTTTGTCGGTAAATTATATTCCCACAATAACAATAAAAAATAAATAATAAAATAATAAGTGAGCAAAAAAAAGAACAAACAAATTCTGGAGAAATAATTATACAAAGATAAAGATAGATGCTAGTACCCTCTCTTTTTTATTCAATTTTTTTAATTTAATTAAATTAACAGTTAACCCAATATTCCTTCTTTAAATAATTCTGTCTTCCTTAAAATATCATGAACAGTTACTGTGGGTTGAGCGCCATTTTCAAGGAAATATAGAATAGCGGGAACATTTAAATAGGTTTTATTCTTTATCGGATCGTAAAAACCTACCTTCCGAAGATCTCTTCCTTCTCTTCGGGATCGAACATCAATTGCAACGATTCGATAGATGGCTCATCGGGATAGATGTAGATAAACAATGCCCCCCCTAGAAACGTATAGGAGGTTTTATCCTCATACGGCTCGAGAAAAAATGATTCTAATTTATGTATATAACGGCAAATATATCCATAAAATACTGAATAAATAATGAATTAGACTATGATTAAAGTGGTTTTTTCTTCCTCTTTCCTTACGAAAGTTAAAAAGATATCATTCGTACTCATAACTCAAGTTGGGTAATTCTGAGGAAATCCTTAGATATTTATTGAGCCGTCTCTAACCTCTTTTGTTTGTCTCGAATCAATTTTTATTCCGCATTTTGATTCAATTGTTGTTGTTGAGACAATTGAAAATAGTGTTTCCTTGTTCCGGAATCCTTTATCTTTGTTTTGTGAAATCATTGGGTTTAGACATTACTTCGGTGATCCTTACTCCTTTCAAAAGGGCAGCAACATACCTTTTGTTTTTTTCTTATTTCTTTCTATAGACTATAGAAAAAAATAAGAGAGATTGATTCCCTTGTGATACACTTTTGATCGAAATAGTTTTATGAATTCCGACAAATATTACTTATTTTCTTTTTTATTTCAAACTTGTTTGAATTTTAACCCTTTTCAATTTATATAATTTATCCATTTATATTAAAAATTTATATTATAGAGGATATATTTACAAAGTTGGTTCAACTTATTGATTTTTATTGTCACTAACCCTAGATTCTTCCCCCCGATAAATGAATCTCAATACTTTCTGCTCGAGCTTCATCATGTACTTTTTATTTAGATTAGAACCCAACACAAATTAGGTTCCTAGTAAAAAGAACAAACTATGTCGAGCCAAGAGCATCTTCATTCTTATAGAAAATGGCGGATGTAAGAATCCACAGTCAATCATGTCCTTCAAGTCGCACGTTGCTTTCTACCACATCGTTTCAAACGAAGTTTTACCATAACATTTTTATTATTTAATTTCAAACTGATATGGAATTGATTCAATATGAAATCATGAATAGTCATTGGATCAACTTATATATGTATATATTATTATATATTATGATATGGCCGGCCGTAGAGTTTTGATTTTATATTATATCTATACATAAAAAAAAAAAAAAAATTAAAGAATAAATGAGTTTAGTTTGCTTAAGATTTATTTAAATTTTCAACAGATTGTTCGGGACGATCAATCATGAAGGATCCTTTTTTTCTTGAACAAATAAATTAAAAACCTCAAAGAAAGGGGCTCTAATGAATTCCCAATTCCAGAATAAAATCTATTTTTAATCAAAAAAACTATTCCAATGACCCACGAAGGTTGGAAAGTTTATCGATAATATATAGATTTATTGCACTTCTTCGAATACCAAAGCAAAGATTTATATCATAAAAATTAAGTTAAAAAATAAAGATCTTTATTTCCAACTGCATTTGACACTTGATTCTGTTTGTAAGAAACCAAAAAAAATTCTTAAGAATCATTCTTAGAATTCAGAACGAAAGATTGTTCTCGTTAACAATTTTTTGTTAAATGTTGGAAACAATGTGATCCAATCTGCTATAAAGGGCAGATTGGGTCTGGGACGGAAGGATTCGAACCTCCGAGTAACGGGACCAAAACCCGTTGCCTTACCGCTTGGCCACGCCCCATTTAAATTTCTATTCAACACTAATAAATACTAATATTATATTAGTATTGGTTATTCGTCAATTCTAGTATGTAATATATTGTTGCTAGGTTTCTATACATGGAGAGATAGAATCAAAAAATTCATTGATCATTACATTGAATTCTATTAAGATATTGTATGAAAGTATAATTCTTTGTATTCTCGTTTGAGAATTGAAAGGGGTTTTATTTGGGATAGTTCAAAGAAAAAGAAGGATTTTTTGGCCTGCCTTTTTCATTTTTACCTTATATTATAAAAATGACTCAATCAAAATTAAATTATCTAATCTACAAGAACGAAATTTTTGTTATGCTTAATATCTTTAGTTTAATCTGTATCTGTCTTAATTCTATCCCTTATTTGAGTTCGAGTAGTTTTTTCTTCGCCAAATTGCCCGAGGCTTATGCTTTTTTCAATCCACTCATCGACATTATGCCTATCATACCTCTATTCTTTTTTCTCTTAGCCTTTGTTTGGCAAGCTGCTGTAAGTTTTCGATGAAATCTTCAATATTCTCCTAAATTCATGATTTTTTGAAAAAAAAAAAACACACACTTCATTATAGCATATGCGGTACGAAAAAAATGGGTAATCTATTCCCCTAAAAAAATGATCTTGGAGATTTTGTAATGCTTACTCTCAAACTCTTCGTTTATACAGTAGTGATATTCTTTGTTTCTCTCTTCATCTTCGGATTCTTATCTAATGATCCAGGACGCAATCCTGGACGTGAAGAATAAACATAAGACATTTTTAACTTTGCTTTTTTTAGGAATTCTTTATTCCATTAACTATTTTAATCAAGGGATCCAGTGATGAGGGATAGC